AGGTCTCTTAACAATATTTATAGAGCGAAAAAAAACAAGATTCTTTTTTCCTTAGTTTATTTGATCAAATAAAAAAGCAACTTTGGGATTGCTGAATCACAGACAAATCACAGACAAAAAAATATAATAAATATATAAAGCAACGGAGCCATCATAGTATTTTTGAATTCCTCCGAAAGGAAGGGTGGTAAGTTGATCATTTACCTATCGGGGTCTGATCGATCCTATTTTTTTCTTTCTTTGATGGAAGGTAAGGGTCAATTTTATTGTAGAGCCGTATGCAATGCATAAAAGATGCCCGTACGGTTGTTCGATTCTATCTTTTTTTCTTGTTATTCTTTTATCTTTCTTTTATCTTCCCCTCATCATGCGAAATAGAGAAACCTTTTATTATCTTATATCATCAGGGTAATGATCCATCAACCTGCTGGTTCTTTTTCTGAAGTAGCAACGGGAGAATTCATCCTGGAAGTGGGAGAACTGCTGAAACTACGTGAAACCCTGACAAGGGTTTATGTACAAAGAACGGGCAAACCCTTATGGGTTGTATCCGAAGACATGGAAAGAGATGTTTTTATGTCAGCAACAGAGGCCCAAGCTTATGGAATTGTTGATCTTGTAGCTGTTGAATGACAATAGCCTGGATTTCGCGTCAATTCGTGATTTGAAATTACTCCTGCCGAGTTTAATATTCTATGACTTTTATTTACTATTCTATTGAATAAAAGTAATTCATAATCATCCGGTTAGGATCGATCTAAACCAGCCCATTATGTATATGATTCAACATGCCAACTATTAAACAACTTATTAGAAATACAAGACAGCCAATTAGAAATGTCACAAAATCCCCCGCGCTTCGGGGATGCCCTCAGCGTCGAGGAACATGTACTAGGGTGTATGTGCGACTCGTTCAGATCATGAACTAGAACAAAGGAAAGAGAACAATGTTCGAATATCAATGATCAAATAGGATAGAACGGAAAAACGAACTACATTTCCTATCTAAAAATAAGAAAATGGATCATATCCCTTTTATTGTGTATGAAATTTATGGTTTCTATTGGTGTAAATCCACTCACCTCAATTCAAGATGAGAAGCAATTCTCCACTGGTAGCAAATGGTTATCCATTAAGCGGAGGAAATATTAGTTAACATAGACCCCTCTTGCAAGAACGGACTAACAGGGTCAGCTACCCAGCCAACCTTCATAATTAAATACCGTTACTGTATAGGTAGAGCTCGTTGTGAAAGACCTATTACTGGATAATTCATGGGTAGAGCCGAAGAATGTGAACTATACAAGTTAGCAATAACATTGATTAAATGAAGTAAAGGCTCCGGTGTATAGAGAAGACCTCACCGTTTAAGAAGTAACCATAGAAACGATGAAATCCACTATTTCTTTATCATTGCTATTTTTTTTTTAATACCTAGTATAGTACAAGTTCGTATTTCGAGGTGAAATGCCTAGAAAAAATAAAAAATCGTGGTTGGGAAGGTTATAGTAGCCAAAGCCATTGGAATTTTTAGTTTATACATTGGAAAAATCCGTTTTGTTATTAATATACTAGTAAAGGGGCAAAAGAATAACTGAAAGAAAGGAAATCTATTAGTTATTCGTTAAAGTTTCATTTATTCAATGACCAGAATTAGACGGGGATATATCGCTCGGAGACGTAGAACAAAAATTCGTTTATTTGCATCAAGCTTTCGGGGGGCTCATTCAAGACTTACTCGAACTATTACTCAACAAAAAATAAGAGCTTTGGTTTCGGCTCATCGGGATAGGGATAGGCAAAAAATAAATTTTCGTCGTTTGTGGATCACTCGAATAAATGCAGCAATTCGTGAAAGGGGGGTATGCTATAGTTATAGTAGATTAATAAACGATCTGTACAAGAGACAGTTGCTTCTTAATCGTAAAATACTTGCACAAATAGCTATATCAAATAGGAATTGTCTTTATATGATTTCCAATGAGATCATAAAAGAAGTAGGTTGGAAGGAATCCACCGGTTAAACGGAGTTGCCCGGAGAATGAACTCCGGGAAGGTCGAATAAAAATGAATAGAATATGATAAAATATGAGAAAGTAGTCAAAATAAATATGAATCAACACGTTCAATAAAAAGATTGCTTCTTCCCAGATTATGATTTTTTTCTTACGACACGAGAATTAAATCCGGATTCTTGTATTTTTCCAACAAAATATAAATCCGCGTTTGAGTTCGAATGGGAAGTTGAATTCAAGTGAAGAAAGAGTAAACCTATCTTTTTCTGGCTCTAAGACTAGAAGTTCTAGTGGTCGACTCGGTTCTTTCAAATTGTTTCTCATTATTAAGAAAAGGTAACAAAGATAAAATACGAGCTTGTTTTATAGCAATAGTAATTAATCGTTGTTGTTTCAAGGTCAATCTATTCACTCGTCTAGATAATATTTTTCCCTGTTCACTAATAAATCGACTAATTAAACTCATGTTTTTATAATCAATTCGA